GTTTATGTAGCTTAAATTTAATAGCCTAGCACTGAAAATGCTAAAATGGGAGTTTTTCCCCCCCTAAACACAAAAGTTTTGTCCCAGCTTTTAAACCAACTATTACCAACATTATACATGCAAGCATCCGCACACCTGTGAAAAAGCCCACATAAATTAGGAGCTGACATTAGGCACAACAAAAGTTAGCCAACAACATCTAGCTCAGTCACACCCCCATGGGTACACAGCAGTAATTAACATTAAAAAATGAGCACACAAACTCGAACTAGGTATGGTAAACTGGGCTGGCTAATCCCGTGCCAGCCGCCGCGGTTATACGAGAAGCCCAAGTTGGTCTACCACGGCGTAAAGTGTGATAAAGAATTCATCCACAACATAAGACTAAAACTTAACTAAGCCGTTATACGCACCAGTTAACACTAAACACAATAAACGAAAGCAGTCTTAGTCTAAAGACTTTTCATCATCACAAAAACTAAGTCACAAACTGGGATTAGATACCCCACTATGCTTAGTCATAAATTGAACAATTACAATCTAATCCGCCAGAATACTACGAGCAAACGCTTAAAACTCAAAGGACTTGGCGGTGCCCAAAACCCACCCAGAGGAGCCTGTTCTATAATCGATAACCCCCGCTTAACCTCACCACCCTTTGCATCTGCAGTCTATATACCTCCGTCTACAACTCACCCTATTGAAGGATAACCAGTGGGTAAAATTAATTAATTAAAAACGTCAGGTCAAGGTGTAACAAATAGGGTGGAAAGAAATGGGCTACATTCTCTTATTAAGTGAATACGGAAGCACTAATGAAAAACCTGCTAGAAGGCGGATTTGGTAGTAAAAAGAAACAAGCGAGTTCTTTTTAAAATGGCCCTTGGGCGCGCACACACCGCCCGTCACCCTCTTCAACATGAAATTTAAAATAAATAAAACAAAAATAACCTAAAGAAGAGGAAAGTCGTAACAAGGTAAGCGTACTGGAAAGTGCTCTTGGAATCAAAATGTAGTTTAAAAAACATTTCGCTTACACCGAAAAAATGCTCGAAATAATCGAACCATTTTGAACTCAATAGCTAACTTGACCAATAAACCTAAAACAAAACATATTAAAACATTCAACAGACCAGTATTGGCGATAGAAAAGCAATTAACAAGTAATAGAGAAAGTACCGCAAGGGAAAACTGAAAAAGAAGTTAAATAAAACATTTAAGTTTAAAAAAGCAAGGATCAACCCCTGTACCTTTTGCATCATGATCTAGCAAGTCACCAGAGGCAAAAAGACCTTAAGTCTCTCCCCCCGAAACTAGATGAGCTATTTAAAAGCAGCTTATTAGAGCAAACCCGCCTATGTGGCAAAATAGTGGAAAGACTTTTAAATAGAGGTGATAAGCCTAACGAACCTAGTGATAGCTGGTTGCTCAATAAAAAAGTTTAAGCTTAACCTTAAATATTATTAAAATACCACAACATAAAAATAAATATTTAAGAGCTATTCGCAAGGGGTACAGCCCTTATGAAAAAGAAGACAATCTATAAAAATGGATAATGATTATTTTTTCCAGATCAATTATCAGTAGGCCTAAAAGCAGCCACCTAAAAAGAAAGCGTCAAAGCTCAAATAACCTAAAAACTTAAATTCAAATAAAAAATCAAAATCCACTTATCCTACTGAGCTAAAATATATAATTATCTGTATTAATGCTAGAATTAGTAATAAGAAAATACGATTTTCTCTAACGCGAACCCATAAATCAGATCGAACTGTTCCCTGATAATTACCGACCCTGTCAATGGAAATATATTTTTTATTATAAACAAGAAAAAAATTTTACATGAACTCGTTAACCCTACACAGGTTCGCACACAGAAAGATAAAAAGATAAAGAAGGAACTCGGCAAACATAAGCCTCGCCTGTTTACCAAAAACATTGCCTCTAGCAAAATTAGTATTAGAGGTACTGCCTGCCCAGTGACATAGTTTAACGGCCGCGGTATCCTGACCGTGCAAAGGTAGCATAATCACTTGTCTTCTAAATAAAGACTAGTATGAACGGCAAAACGAAGGCTAAACTGTCTCCTTTATCTAATCAATGAAATTGATCTTTTGGTACAAAAGCCAAAATAAAAAAATAAGACGAGAAGACCCTATGAAGCTTTAAACATAATAGAAAATTTTAACAACGTTACACGCCAATACCACTTCTATAAAGTTTTTGGTTGGGGCGACCACGGAGCAAAAAAATCCTCCGAGTACAACTGACCATAGGGTAACCACCCAAGACATCAGAACCAACTGCCATTATTGATCCAATTATTTTTGATCAACGAACCAAGTTACTCTAGGGATAACAGCGCAATCCTCTTTAAGAGCCCATATCGACAGGAGGGCTTACGACCTCGATGTTGGATCGGGGTAACCTAACAGCGCAACAGTTGTTAAAGGTTTGTTTGTTCAACAATTAAAATCCCACGTGATCTGAGTTCAGACCGGAGTAATCCAGGTCAGTTTCTATCTATTACGTAATTCTTTCTAGTACGAAAGGACCGAAAAAATAAGGCCAATGTAAAACACACGCCTTTACTTAATTAATGAAATCAACTAAAACATGTACGACCAATACCCTAAGACAATGGGCTGCTTGAGTGGCAGAGCCTGGTAATTGCAAAAGGCCTAAGATCTTTCAATCAGAGGTTCAAATCCTCTCTCTAGCTTATGATACTTAACATTATTAACCCATTAATACTTATTATCCCTATCCTATTAGCTGTAGCCTTTTTAACTTTACTTGAACGAAAAGTACTAGGTTACATACAACTACGAAAAGGCCCAAATATTGTAGGACCAACAGGCCTTCTACAACCAATCGCTGATGGATTAAAATTATTTATTAAAGAACCTCTTCGCCCCTCATCAGCATCACAAACAATGTTTATTATTACACCTATACTAGCCTTAATACTAGCCGTAACATTATGAACCCCTATACCTATGCCCTCCCCAATCTTAGATTTTAACTTAGGTTTACTATTTATTTTATCCCTATCAAGCCTGGCAGTCTATTCAATTCTTGGCTCAGGCTGAGCCTCCAACTCAAAATATGCTCTCATCGGAGCACTACGTGCAGTTGCACAAACTATTTCATATGAAGTCACACTGGGACTAATTTTATTAACCACAATTTTACTTACAGGTAGCTTCACTCTCCATAACTATCTTTACACACAAGAAACAGTGTGACTCCTACTACCAGTATGACCAATAGCTGCAATATGATTTATCTCAACACTAGCAGAAACAAACCGCGCTCCATTTGATTTAACAGAAGGAGAATCAGAGCTCGTATCAGGCTTTAATGTAGAATATGCTGGAGGCCCATTTGCATTATTTTTCCTAGCTGAGTACTCAAATATCCTTATAATAAATACACTCTCAACCATTATTTTTATAGCCCCAACCGAAAACTTCATTTCTCCACAAACCACAACCATAAACCTTATAATTAAAGCAATATTATTATCGACACTGTTCCTTTGAGTCCGTGCCTCATATCCACGATTTCGGTATGATCAATTAATACACCTGGTCTGAAAAAACTTTCTCCCTATTATTATTCCAGTTACACTGCTATATATTGCCATACCAATCTCAATACTAGGTATCCCACCTCAGACATAGGTTATGTGCCCGAAAGATAAGGATTACTTTGATAGAGTAAATAATAGGAGTTCAAACCTCCTCATACCCTTAGAAAGACAGGATTTGAACCTATACAAAAGAGACCAAAACTCTACGTGCCCCATACACCACTTCCTAGTAAGATCAGCTAAAAAAGCTTTTGGGCCCATACCCCAAACATGATGGCAGACCCCCATCTTTTACTAATGAGTCCATATGCTTTATCAATTATACTTTCTAGTTTAGCCATAGGAACAATATTAGTTATTTCTAGCTCTCATTGATTATTAACATGACTAGGATTAGAAATTAACACCCTAGCGATTGTCCCATTATTAAACCAACAACTTCATCCACGATCAACAGAAGCCACAATAAAATATTTCTTAACCCAAACCCTGGCCTCTGCACTAATCCTATTTTCAGCAACAATAAATGCCTGATTAACTGGCCAATGAGAAATTAAAGAATTATTACCAATGCCAGCTAACATGATAACAATTGCCCTAGCAATAAAACTCGGTTTAGCCCCAATGCACTTCTGACTTCCAGAAGTACTCCAAGGAATTAACCTAACAACTGGATTAATTTTATCTACATGACAAAAAATCGCACCTATAATAGTCATTTATTTAATTTTTAACTCGTTAAATCAACCACTTTTAATGACAATAGCTATATTATCAACAATTATTGGAGGTTGAAGTGGCCTAAACCAAACCCAATTACGTAAAATCATAGCCTACTCCTCAATCGCTCACCTTGGATGGATAATAGCAATCTCAGCTATTTCTCCAAACCTCATATTACTAAACTTCTTTATTTACATAATCATAACGACTTCAATATTCCTAATAATAAAATACTTAAAAACAACCTCCATCAACATACTCTCCCTCTCACGATTTAATACACCAATAACAGCTATCTCCTCACTAACACTTCTATCTCTTGGAGGTTTACCACCAACTACAGGATTTATCCCAAAATGACTAATTCTCCAAGAATTGACTAAACAACAGGCCACAACCATCGCAACCATTCTAGCTATCTCCTCATTACTTAGTCTATTCTTTTACCTACGCCTGACATACACCATAACAATAACAAATTCACCAAACTTATCAACCTCAATAATCACCTGACGACATAACCCCAACCAAATATCAATATTATATGCACTAATAACTGTAACTGCAATCTTACTACTTCCACTCATACCAAACATCTTACCAGCCTAGAAACTTAGGATAAATAAACCAAGAGCCTTCAAAGCCCTTAACAGAAGTTAAACCCTTCTAGTTTCTGCTAAGGTCTGCAGGATAATATCCAACATCTCCTGAATGCAACCCAGGGACTTTAATTAAGATAAGACCTTCTAGATTGATGGGCTTTTATCCCACGGCCTTTTAGTTAACAGCTAAACGCTCATCCCAGAGAGCTCCAATCTACTCCCGCCGATTGAAAAAGGCGGGAGTAAACCCCGGCGGAAATCTCTCCGCATAAAAAGATTTGCAGTCTTATGTTGCTCGGGGTTGATAAAAAGGGATTTTTTCCCTGTCGTCGGAGCTACAAACCGCCGCTTAACTCAGCCATTTTACCTGTGATAATCACTCGTTGGTTCTTTTCAACAAATCATAAAGACATTGGCACCCTTTACTTAATTTTTGGTGCATGATCAGGTATAGTTGGTACAGCACTTAGTCTATTAATCCGCGCAGAATTAAGCCAACCTGGAACACTTTTAGGTGATGATCAGATTTACAATGTTATCGTAACTGCTCATGCTCTTGTTATAATTTTCTTTATAGTTATACCAGTAATGATTGGCGGCTTTGGTAACTGGTTAATTCCTTTAATAATTGGTGCGCCAGATATAGCATTTCCACGCATAAATAACATAAGCTTCTGGTTACTCCCACCTTCTTTCTTATTACTCTTAGCATCATCTGGTGTAGAAGCAGGAGCAGGGATAGGGTGAACTGTCTACCCACCGCTGGCTGCAAACTTAGCCCATGCAGGCCCATCAGTAGACCTAACAATCTTCTCCCTTCATCTGGCGGGAGTCTCGTCAATCCTAGGGGCAATTAACTTTATTACAACAATTATTAATATAAAACCCCCAGCCATGTCCCAATACCAAACCCCTTTATTCATTTGATCAGTCTTAATCACAGCTGTTCTTCTTTTACTTTCTCTGCCTGTACTAGCAGCTGGTATTACAATACTTCTCACCGACCGAAATTTAAACACAACCTTCTTTGACCCTGCTGGTGGAGGAGACCCTATTCTATATCAACATTTATTCTGATTTTTTGGACACCCCGAAGTCTATATTTTAATCTTACCTGGTTTCGGCATAATCTCACATATTGTCACATATTACTCCGCTAAAAAAGAACCATTCGGTTATATAGGTATAGTTTGGGCTATAATGTCAATTGGACTTCTAGGTTTTATTGTATGAGCCCATCATATATTTACAGTTGGAATAAATGTAGATACCCGAGCCTATTTTACATCAGCAACTATAATTATTGCTATCCCAACAGGAGTAAAAGTATTTAGTTGATTAGCAACACTCCATGGAGGCGCAATCAAATGAGATGCAGCCCTACTCTGATCATTGGGTTTCATTTTCCTCTTTACTGTAGGCGGCTTAACTGGTATTGTCCTAGCCAATTCATCATTAGATATTGTCTTACATGATACATACTACGTAGTAGCCCATTTTCACTATGTTTTATCCATAGGCGCAGTATTCGCCATCATAGCCGGCTTCATTCACTGGTTTCCCCTTTTTTCTGGCTACACCTTACATGATACATGAACAAAAGTACATTTTGGGGTAATATTTACAGGTGTTAATATAACGTTCTTTCCTCAACATTTTCTCGGCCTTGCAGGTATACCACGACGATATTCAGATTACCCAGATGCCTACACCTTATGAAACACAATCTCATCAATTGGCTCTCTAATCTCATTAGTTGCCGTTATTTTAATAATGTTCATTATTTGAGAAGCATTTTCAGCAAAACGAGAAGTTATAATTGCTGAATTAACATCCACAAACGTAGAATGACTCCATGGATGTCCCCCACCCTACCACACATATGAAGAACCAGCATTTGTACAAGTACAAAAAGAGTAGGAGTTGAACCCACATTAATAAGTTTCAAGCCAACCGCATAACCATCATGCTTTCTTTTTATAAGATGTTAGTAAAGTATTTACATTATCTTGTCAAGGTAAAATCATGAGTTAAACCCACGTACATCTTTAATGGCACACCCATCACAACTCGGTTTTCAAGACGCAGCATCACCTATTATAGAAGAACTCCTCCTTTTTCATGACCACACATTAATAGTAGTTTTCCTAATCAGTACATTAGTTCTCTATACAATTTCCATTATAATAACAACAAAATTAACAAACACAAACTCCATAGATGCTCAAGAAGTTGAAATAATTTGAACAATCTTACCAGCAATTATTATAGTCGTCATTGCCCTGCCATCTTTACGAATTCTTTATTTAATAGATGAAATCAGCGACCCTCACCTTACCATTAAATCCATAGGTCATCAATGATATTGATCCTACGAATTCACCGACTATGACATAATAATATTTGATTCCTACATAACACCAACAGATAGCCTATTACCAGGACAATTTCGATTACTAGAAGTTGATAATCGAATAGTTATTCCAATGGAATCACCTATCCGTATACTAATTTCTGCAGAAGATGTACTCCACTCATGAACTGTACCCTCTCTTGGTTTAAAAACTGACGCCATCCCGGGCCGCTTAAACCAAACCACCTTTATTGCCACACGACCCGGTTTATTTTACGGACAATGCTCTGAAATTTGTGGAGCAAACCATAGTTTTATACCAATTGTAGTAGAATCGGTACCAGTTAGTCACTTTGAAGCATGATCTACCCTTATGATAGAAACCTCATTAAGAAGCTACACGGACAGCATTAGCCTTTTAAGCTAAACACCGGTGACCACCAACCACCCTTAATGATATGCCACAACTATACCCTGCCCCGTGATTTATAATTTTTATATTAACATGATTTATTTTTTTACTTGTTTCACTCACAAAAACTACCAAACACCTCCCAGAAAATAATATTTTACCAAAAAGTGAAAAACTATCAACAACCATATGAACTTGACCATGACATTAACGCTATTTGACCAATTTTTATCACCAACACTCTTAGGTATCCCCCTGATTCTCTTATCAACTACTCTACCATGAACCTTACTCACTAATCAACCAAAAAAATGAATAAAAAATCGTTTAACTACACTCCAATCATCATTTATTTATACTTTTACAAAACAAACAATATCCCCTATTAATTTAGCTGGTCAAAAATGAGCGCTACTTCTAATATCGCTTATAACTTTTCTTGTAATAATAAATCTCCTTGGCCTTCTCCCATACACCTTTACACCAACCACCCAACTATCAATAAATATAGCCCTAGCAACACCAATATGACTGGCTACTGTTTTATTAGGCTTTCGCCACCAAATAACAAAATCCCTAGGCCACCTTTTACCTGAAGGAACACCAACTCTTTTAATTCCCCCATTAATTTTAATCGAAACAACCAGCCTATTCATCCGTCCTCTTGCCTTAGGTGTCCGACTCACTGCAAACTTAACTGCTGGTCACCTACTAATCCAATTAATCGCAACAGCATCATTAACCCTAGCCACAATAATACCTACTCTATCGCTCCTAACCTTTTTAATTTTACTTCTCTTAGCAATCCTTGAACTAGCAGTAGCAATTATTCAAGCATATGTTTTTACCTTATTATTAAGCTTATATTTACAAGAAAACGCCTAATGGCCCACCAATCCCACGCCTTCCACATAGTAAACCCTAGCCCATGACCACTAACAGGTGCAATTGCTGCTTTAATATTAACCTCCGGTTTAGCAATATGATTTCACTTCGATACAATAAAAATTTTACTAGTAGGATTACTAATCCTATTATTAACAATATACCAATGATGACGTGACGTGATTCGAGAAAGTACTTTTCAAGGCCACCACACCCAACCAGTCCAGAAAGGTTTACGATACGGCATGATTCTCTTTATTACCTCTGAAGTTTTCTTTTTTCTTGGCTTCTTCTGAGCTTTCTACCGAGCAAGCTTAGCCCCAACAGTCGAACTTGGGGAATCTTGACCCCCTGCCGGAGTATTTCCATTAGACCCATTTGAAGTACCACTCCTAAATACAGCAGTCTTACTTGCCTCTGGTGTTACAGTAACATGAGCTCACCATAGCATTATGGCTGCAAATCGAAAAGAGGCTATTCAATCCCTTACACTAACAATCCTTCTTGGTTTATATTTTACATTTCTTCAAGCCACTGAATATTATGAAGCCCCATTCACCATCTCTGATGGTGTTTACGGCTCTACATTTTTTGTGGCCACTGGCTTTCACGGGTTACATGTAATTATTGGCTCATCCTTTTTAGCAGTTTGCCTAATACGACAAGCCATGTTTCATTTTACATCACAACACCATTTTGGCTTTGAAGCTGCTGCATGATATTGACACTTTGTAGATGTAGTTTGATTATTCCTTTACGTATCAATTTACTGATGAGGATCATACCTTCCTAGTATAAACAATACAAGTGGCTTCCAACCACTAAATCTTAATTAACATCTAAGGGAAGGTATATGACATTAATTACAGTCTGCATTTCAACTGCCTTAACAATAGCATTAATAATAATTGCTTTTTGATTACCTAATATAACCCAAGATGCAGAAAAACTATCACCTTATGAATGCGGCTTTGATCCACTGGGTTCAGCTCGCCTGCCATTTTCAGTCCGATTCTTTCTAGTGGCTATTTTATTTCTCCTTTTTGACCTAGAAATTGCCCTACTCCTACCAGCCCCATGAGCGAGCCAACTAGATGCCCCATCCAACTTAATTACCTTAGCCACAATCATCCTACTCTTACTCACCATTGGCCTAATATACGAATGACTTCAAGGCGGATTAGATTGAGCAGAATAAGAAGTTAGCCTAAATAAAGACCATTAATTTCGACTTAATAAATTGTGATTTACCCCACAACTTCTTTATGACAATAATAACATATAGCCTATATTCAGCCTTCATATTAGGTATAACAGGAATAATCTTACACCGAACACATTTATTATCAGCATTAATTTGCTTAGAAAGCATAATACTCTCCTTATTCATCACCTTATCAGCATGATCATTCCAAACTCAATCAACCCTTTTCACAATAGCCCCTATAGTACTTCTTACCCTTTCCGCTTGCGGGGCGGGCACAGGACTTGCAATCCTAGTTGCAACAACTCGAGCCCATGGTACAGACACAATACAAAATTTAAATTTATTACAATGCTAAAAATCCTGCTACCAACAGTAATGTTAATTCCAACAACATGGTTAGCTAAGTCAAAATGACTTTGAACTGTTTCACTAACCCATAGTCTTCTTATTGCTTTAATTAGTTTAATGTGGTTCTATTATCCATTAGATATGCCCTATTACTCAAACAAATATACTACAATTGATCAACTATCCGCCCCTTTAATAGTCTTAACATGCTGACTGACTCCTCTAATAATACTTGCCAGCCAAAACCATATAAATAACTTCACAATTAATTACAAACGGGTTTATATTTTAATATTTATTTTACTGCAAACTACATTAATTCTAGCATTCTCTGCAACAGAATTAATAATATTTTTTATTATGTTCGAAACAACATTAATCCCTACCCTTATTATTATCACTCGTTGAGGCAACCAAACAGAACGACTGAACGCAGGTACATACTTCCTATTTTATACTTTAATTGGTTCCCTACCATTACTAATTGCCATCCTTATTCTGCAAAACGAGATAGGGACACTATCAATAACACTAACAAAATTTTTGCCTCCAATTGACAAAAGCACTAACTCAAATCAAACATGATGGTTTGCCTGCCTAATCGCATTTATAGTAAAAATACCATTATATGGTTTTCACCTCTGACTACCAAAAGCCCACGTCGAAGCCCCAATTGCCGGCTCAATAATCCTAGCCGCTATTCTACTAAAACTTGGAGGATACGGAATTATACGAATTTCATCTCTTCTGGTTCCACTCACTAAAGAATTAATATACCCTTTTCTTATTTTAAGTTTATGGGGGGTAGCAATAACTAGCTCTATTTGCCTACGACAAACTGACCTAAAATCATTAATTGCATATTCATCTGTCAGTCATATAGGCTTAGTCATTGCCGCCGCCCTAATCCAAACGACCTGAAGCTTTACAGGTGCTATTGTATTAATAATTGCTCACGGTCTTACATCATCAATATTATTCTGCTTAGCTAATACAAACTATGAACGAACACACAGCCGAACCCTTTTACTAGCTCGAGGTATACAATCTATTCTCCCTCTTATAGCAACATGATGACTTTTAGCTAACCTTAGCAACATAGCCTTACCACCTTCAAGTAACCTATTAGGGGAACTGTCGATCATCTCTGCCCTATTTAATTGATCAAACTGAACTATCTTTTTAACAGGGACAGGCATCATTATTACAGCCCTTTACACACTCTACATGTTTATTCTTGCTCAACGGGGACCTGCCCAACCCTTAAATCAAACCGAACCAACACACACACGAGAACACTTATTAATGACCCTCCACATTACCCCACTACTTTTATTAATACTTAACCCAGATTTAATCTGAGGTTGATTTTTATGTAAGTATAATTTAATAAAAATATTAGATTGTGGTTCTAAAAACAGAAGCTACCAACTTCTTACTTACCAAGGATGGATAATCAAACAAGGACTGCTAATTACTTATTTCTGGTGTTAAATTCTCCAGCATCCTTAACCGCTTTTAAAGGATAGTAGTTATCCATTGGTCTTAGGAACCAACTTCCTAGGTGCAAATCCATGTAAAAGCTATGAACCTACAAACAACTTTCAACACAACAATGCTTTTAACATTAATTACCCTATCTATCCCGCTAATAAAATCAATAGATAAGTATACAGTTATAAAAACAGTAAAACTAGCTTTTTTTATCAACATTATTCCAATAATAATTTCTATTAATATTGGAACAGAGACCATTCTTTTAACTTGGAACCTCGTTAACATTAATACATTCGATATTAATATTACTTTTAAATTCGACCAGTATTCTACAATCTTCATTCCAGTTGCACTATTCGTAACATGATCAATTCTAGAATTTGCTATTTACTACATAGAAAAAGATCCATTTTTAACTAAATTCCTAAAATACCTTTTAATCTTCTTAATCGCAATAATAACCTTAGTGACAGCCAATAATATATTCCAACTTTTTATTGGTTGGGAAGGTGTCGGCATTATATCTTTTCTTCTTATTGGTTGATGGCACGCCCGCATAGATGCAAACTCATCAGCCATCCAAGCCATCCTCTACAATCGCATTGGTGATATTGGATTAATTATAACCATAATATGATTTGTAATAAATACTAATTCATGGGAATTACAACAGCTATTTTTAATTAATACTAATTCAACCCTCCCTCTTTTAGGCCTAATCCTTGCTGCAGCAGGAAAATCCGCCCAATTTGGACTACACCCCTGACTCCCAGCAGCTATAGAAGGCCCAACCCCCGTCTCAGCCTTACTTCACTCTAGCACAATAGTAGTAGCAGGCATTTTTCTTCTAATCCGTCTACATCCTCTAATAGAAAACAACCAGACAGCACTAACAATTTGTCTTTGCTTAGGTGCAATAACAACACTATTTACAGCAGTGTGTGCTTTAACACAAAATGATATTAAAAAAATTGTAGCGTTTTCAACATCAAGCCAACTCGGCCTAATAATAGTAACACTCGGATTAAATCAACCACAACTAGCATTCCTTCACATCTGTACCCACGCCTTCTTTAAAGCAATATTATTCTTATGCTCTGGGTCTATTATTCACAGCCTGACAGATGAACAAGATATTCGAAAAATGGGCGCAATCACAATCATGATACCCATAACATCTTCTTGCTTAACCATCGGAAGCCTTGCTTTAATAGGTATACCATTCCTAGCTGGATTCTTTTCAAAAGATGCAATTATTGAATCCATAAATACATCAAATGCCAACACCTGAGCTATTATTATAACACTAGTCGCAACCATATTTACATCAATCTACAGTTTACGCATTATTACTATTGCCTTCATAGAACGTACACGCACCCTGCCAATTCAACCATTCAACGAAAACTACACAATTATAAACCCAATCTATCGCCTTGCCTGAGGAAGCATCCTAATAGGCTTCATAATCACAATCAACATAATCCAATCCAAAACACAAATTATGACCATACCAACAATATCAAAACTAACAGCCATTTTAGCAATAATTGCAGGCTTAATACTTGCTCTAGACATTCTAGTATCACCTAATAAACAAACAAACAAAATCTTACTATTCTCATCGTCCCTTGGCTTTTTCCCAACTGTACTTCACCGCCTACACCCTAAACTAACTCTTACTTTAGGACAAAACATTGCAACTAACCTAATCGACTTGACTTGATTAGAACACACTGGACCAAAAGGACTTACTACCCAACAACTGCTCCCAATCAAAACTATTACAAACTTCCAACAAGGACTTTTAAAAACATATATAACAATTTTTCTTTTTACATTATTATTCGCCATGCTTATCTAACTGCACTTACCGCCCCCAGCGCCCCTCAACGTACTAACTCCAGCACTACAAACAAAGTTAATAGTAACACCCACCCAGAAATTAACAAAAAGCCAAAACCAAAAGAATAAAGTTCAGATACACCTGCCCAATCATACCGGATTAAAGAAGACCCAAAGTCACTAACTACATCAATGGAATCAATTATTAAACTACCTAAAACTAAAACACAAATATACCCTATTACATAAAAAATAGACACTCCACCCCATGCCTCTGGATATGGTTCAGCAGCCATAGCTGCTGAATATGCAAAAACTACTAATATCCCCCCTAAATAAATTAAAAAAAATACTAACGACAAAAAAGACAGCTCAACTGTTACTAAAATTAAACAACCAGCTGCAGAACTAATAACCAAACCAAAAGCCGCAAAATAAGGAGACGGATTAGAAGCAACACCAACTAGCCCTAAAACCAAACCAAACATTCCAACAAAGACTACATAAGCCATAATTTTTACCCGGACTTTAACCAAGACCAATGATCTGAAAAACCACCGTTGTTCTTCAACTACAAAAACATAATGACCCATAATATCCGAAAAACACACCCTCTTTTAAAAATCATCAATAATTCTTTTATTGACCTCCCCTCACCATCAAACATCTCATCATTATGAAACTTCGGCTCACTCCTAGGACTCTGCCTCGTCTCACAAATTATTACAGGGTTATTTTTAGCTATACATTACACAGCTGATACAACTTCTGCCTTTTCCTCAGTAGTTCACATTTGCCGAGACGTGAATTATGGCTGACTAATACGTAATCTCCACGCCAACGGAGCATCAATATTTTTTATCTGCATTTATATCCACATCGGACGAGGTATCTACTACGGATCTTACCTTTTTAAAGAAACCTGAAACATTGGCATCCTTCTACTCCTCTTAGTAATAGCAACAGCATTTGTTGGTTACGTATTACCATGAGGACAAATGTCATTTTGAGGTGCTACAGTAATTACAAATCTACTATCTGCCACCCCTTACATTGGAGACACTCTAGTACAATGAATTTGAGGTGGCTTTTCAATTGACAAAGCCACATTAACCCGATTCTTCTCATTCCATTTTATTCTCCCATTCCTCATTGCCGGTATAAGCGCCCTCCACCTGTTATTTCTTCATGAAACCGGATCAAACAACCCAACAGGATTAAACTCAAACATTGACAAAATCCCATTTCACCCATACTTTTCTTACAAAGACACTCTAGGTTTCATAATAATATTTACCATGCTCGCTATTATCTCATTATTTTCCCCTAACCTCTTAGGAGACCCAGAAAATTTTTCACCAGCTAATCCACTAGTAACCCCACCCCACATTAAACCAGAGTGATACTTTCTTTTCGCCTATGCCATCCTCCGCTCAATTCCAAATAAACTAGGCGGAGTACTAGCACTCCTATTCTCTATTTTAGTCTTATTTTCTATCCCTTCCCTCCATACATCTAAACAACGCGCTATAACATTTCGCCCATTTACTAAAACAGTCTTCTGGTTGATCGTAACAAATACACTAATCCTAACATGGATCGGCGGTCAACCCGTAGAAGAACCATTCATTATAATCGGACAAATCTCCTCCTCTATCTACTTTATATTATTTATTCTTTTTCTACCTTTAACCGGATTATTAGAAAACAAAATATTAAACTGATGTTTAAGTAGCTTATGTTAAAGCACCAGTCTTGTAAACTGAAGATTAGAGACTAAATCTCTCTCTTAAACTCCAAACATATTGTTCATACCTAAAAATCAACTATGCCTATTCACTAAACACAACTTAAAAATAGAACATTCCCAGCACCACCCCACTTTTACAAGCATCTCCACATGCATTAGCCCCTTATAAATAAAATACCCAACCTTTTCCAAGTGCCGCCACATTCATTGGTTGTTATCTTAGAGGGAAACCCCCCCCCCTCCCACCTTCCCAAGCACCGCCACATTCATTGGTTATCTTAGAAAAAATACCCCTCCCTTATTTTCCAAGTGCCGCCACATTAATTCATTAACCATTTCCCTGGAAAAAGATAAAAACTCACCCTTTCCTCTAACTTCCAAGTGCCGCCATACTCACTTATTAACCCATTTAACATAAAATTACCCCCCTACCCTTCCTCTACTTTCCAAGTGTTGCCACAATAATTTTATTAACTTTTCTTCTCAAGAAGGAGGAATTTTCACCCTCACCGCTGATACCCAAGACCAGTATTCTCTTTAAACTACTACCCGTAAAAACTCTAGAATTTTTTTTACTATGTATAAATGTGCATTCATTTTTATTCCAAATGCCTATTAACTGGTAATACTAAAAGATTGAACAACAGTGGGCGCGGGAAACCATCAATCGAACAGACAGGTCTCCATCAAGCAAAATTTCACGGACAGCCTAGTGTAGAGTGTCATACATCTTTATTCAACAGCTGGTTGTAACCAGAATGACCCTACTGCGTAATTTTTCATACATTTACATATCAACAGCTGATTGATGCTTGAATTCTATTCGGCCTAGGAGGTGACATACCTGTAATCTGGCACCTTCACTCTTTTTTTTTTCTTCACCTTTCAACCAACATCTCAAAGTGAACTAGACCATTCTCGTCTAAAACCTGGACATGTCATTGCATAATTATTATTCCGCTACTGCAAATGTATTGATGATTATAAATGAATGATTTATGGACATAGATTTACAACGACACTGCTTTTACAGCTTATCCTATTATTTCCCCCCCCCCCGACAAAAAAATTTTTTGTCCTGCCAAACCCCCCCTACCCCCCCAATACACACTAACCTACCTCTCGTCAAACCCCAAAATCCGAGTTTTAATTAGTATATCTTCTTGAAGGATATTTTCTTGGCCATTCCCACACCAAGACCTATATATTATGTAA